AATTTTTTTTTTGAAAAAAAGGATTGGCTGAACTTGAAAATTTACTCATTGAATGAGTAAACGATTGAATCGGATTCGGTTGGGCGGTACCAACTAAATCGAGTGCTATCTCCCATTTATCTCTTATTGAATTAACTGATCAACTTGCTATCGGACATTTATTTTCGATTTGGTATTATTCCAAAAAGGATTTCGACATATTTCACTTTATTATAATTATGAGAATCAATCCTACTACTTCTAGCCCTGCGGTTTCCACACTTGAAGAAAAAAAACTAGGGCGTATCGCTCAAATTATTGGCCCAGTACTGGATGTCGTTTTTCCCCCGGGCAAAATGCCTAATATTTATAACGCTTTGGTAGTTAAGGGTCGAGATACTGTCGGTCAGCAAATTAATGTGACTTGTGAGGTACAACAATTATTAGGAAATAATCGAGTTAGAGCTGTAGCTATGAGTGCTACAGATGGGCTGATGAGAGGAATGGAAGTGATTGACACAGGAGCTCCTCTAAGTGTTCCAGTCGGCGGAGCTACTCTCGGGCGAATCTTCAACGTTCTTGGAGAGCCTGTTGATAATTTAGGTCCTGTAGATACTCGCACAACATCTCCTATTCATAGATCTGCGCCTGCCTTTATACAGTTAGATACGAAATTATCAATCTTTGAAACAGGTATTAAGGTGGTAGATCTTTTAGCTCCTTATCGCCGTGGAGGAAAAATCGGACTATTTGGGGGAGCTGGAGTAGGTAAAACAGTACTCATCATGGAATTGATCAACAACATTGCCAAAGCTCATGGAGGCGTATCCGTATTTGGCGGAGTAGGAGAGCGTACTCGTGAAGGAAATGATCTTTACATGGAAATGAAAGAATCCGGAGTAATTAATGAAAAAAATCTTGCAGAATCAAAAGTAGCTTTAGTCTATGGTCAAATGAATGAACCGCCGGGAGCTCGTATGAGAGTTGGTTTGACTGCCCTAACTATGGCAGAATATTTCCGGGATGTTAATGAACAAGATGTGCTTCTATTCATCGACAATATCTTTCGTTTTGTCCAAGCAGGATCAGAAGTATCCGCATTATTAGGGAGAATGCCTTCTGCAGTGGGTTATCAACCTACCCTTAGTACAGAAATGGGTTCTTTGCAAGAAAGAATTACTTCTACCAAAGAGGGATCTATAACTTCGATCCAAGCAGTTTATGTACCTGCGGACGATTTGACCGACCCTGCTCCTGCCACTACATTTGCACATTTAGATGCTACTACCGTACTATCAAGAGGATTAGCTGCCAAGGGTATTTATCCAGCAGTAGATCCTTTAGATTCAACGTCAACTATGTTACAACCTCGGATCGTTGGCGAGGAACATTATGAAACTGCGCAAAGAGTTAAGCAAACTTCACAACGTTACAAAGAACTTCAGGACATTATAGCTATTCTTGGGTTGGACGAATTATCCGAGGAGGATCGTTTAACTGTAGCAAGAGCACGAAAAATTGAGCGTTTCTTATCACAACCCTTCTTCGTGGCAGAAGTATTTACTGGTTCTCCAGGAAAATATGTTGGTCTTGCAGAAACAATTAGGGGGTTTCAACTGATCCTTTCCGGAGAATTAGATGGTCTGCCCGAGCAGGCTTTTTATTTGGTGGGTAACATCGATGAAGCTACCGCGAAAGCTATGAACTTAGAAGTGGAGAGCAATTTGAAGAAATGACCTTAAATCTTTGTGTACTGACTCCTAATCGAATTATTTGGGATTCAGAAGTGAAAGAAATCATTTTATCTACAAATAGTGGCCAAATTGGTGTATTACCGAACCACGCCCCTATTGCCACGGCTGTAGATATAGGTCTTTTGAGAATACGCCTCAACGACCAATGGTTAACGGTGGCTCTGATGGGTGGTTTTGCTAGAATAGGGAATAATGAGATCACCATTTTAGGAAATGATGCGGAGATGAGTACTGACATTGATCCGCAAGAAGCTCAACAAACTCTTAAAATAGCTGAAGCTAACTTGAGTAGAGCTGAGGGTAAGAGACAGGTGATTGAAGCGAATCTAGCTCTCAGACGAGCTAGGACACGAGTAGAGGCTGTCAATGTTATTTCCTACTAGTCAATACATCAAAATAATCAAAAGAAGTTTTTTAGAAGTTCTTTTTTATACACCACATTTAGATTCTGCCAATTGAAGACAATCAAGTCTAATCTGATACAACGAAAAAAGGAGGATGGGTAGAAAAACTTATTAGATACCATTGCATTGACTCCGGTATCTAATAAGTTCTACCTACTATTGGATTTGAACCAATGACTCCTGCCGTATGAAAGCAATACTCTAACCACTGAGTTAAGTAGGTAATTTATCACCGCAAAAGAAGACCCATCACCTCGGGGATTATAGATAGAATATAATTTCTAAGCAATACCAATCTGTTAACAGTAAACGGATCAAAGAGTTATCATGTGAGATTAGGAAATATCCATCTTGACAAGAAATTATCTATATGTTAAGATATCTATGACAAGGGCTATAGCTCAGTTAGGTAGAGCACCTCGTTTACACGTGCGCCAATGCTTTTCAAGGGAGCTTATTATGCAATGAACATAGTTGATCTTATTGAAAAATCAATGTCTTACTCCATAGATTCGAGAGAACAATAGCATGACAAATATTTGGTTCGGTCCGATTTTGGTGCGAATTTAGGTGCCAAATCAAATAGAACCCGTCATTGATTTGATAGTTGATAAGGTAAATACCCAGCCCATTCAATGCTAGGCATAATGAGTATAAGGGCTTCAAAAAAACCTCCTTTCATCCTATGAACTTTAAGGTGTATGAAGTCTCATATTCGACTCTTGCAGCGGAACGATAGAGACTCCATTTAACTTAGGTTGATCTAAGCCGAAGGCAGACCTAAGTCAAGGTAACCCTTCTTTGAAACACTTTGGTATTGCTACTAGATCTGAATACAAATAATGAATCAGAGCACATGGAGCCAGCTCATTATCTTCCTGTAAAGAAAAAATATGGTGGACTAACTGATCTTTACATCAGTTGATGAAAGAGCCCAATGCAACAAACAAAATGCATGTTGGGTCTTTGAAACAGTTCGAATCATTTCGATAATAATCAGTTTGATCTGTTTTACCGAGAAGGTCTACGGTTCGAGTCCGTATAGCCCTAATACATTCTATTTGTCTATTTTTGTATAGACATTCTATTTTTGTTTAGTATAGTTTTCATTTCCTCATTAGTACTTGTTTATAGACTGGACAGACCAGACCATTGGTTGTTTCATAGAAATGAAATGAAAGCATTACCACATATTCATGTAAATACATAGGTACCTGAAAATAAAAACAATAATTCATTCCAATGGATCTAATCAGATCAGTATGTGTCAAATCTAGGACAAGAAAAAGAAAGAAAATATAATAGTTCGATGCATTAGATTGTGTTTACGTATTCGTATTTGTATAAAATCAATAGAAACAACGACGATCCTTTACCCGGATTTTAATGAAAAGAATACTTCGAATATGTTAGAAATCCCTAGACATTTTTTACCCCCCCCCAAAATTATTGGTTTTGATAATAACTATGTTATGTTTGATATTATTTTTTGATAATATTTCATTATCTTATTTCATTTTATTATTTATACATTACATAAATTATATATTTACATATAATTTATATAAGAAATATATATTTCTAAATATAAAATACAAAGAAATAAATATAAGGAAATATCAAGAAAAAAACAAAAACATAGTATTACGTTTCAGAATTATGAAACATAGTTATAGTATTACTATTCATTAGAATACATTAGTAATAGAATATTCTATTAGGTTAGATTAGTATATTTTAGTATTTAATTAAATTATTTTTATTATTTAGAATTTTTTTATTTAATATTTTTTAATCTTATATCTATTTTTTTATAGAGAATAGAGAAAGCGAGACAAAGTGAGAGAGTTTTGTTTGTGTAAGAGCGCCTTATTTCTACACCATATCTAAATAGAATCAAAATCAAAAACGGAATCCCGATTCCGTTGGATGAATCTCTAAACAAGACATGCCACGCAGCAAACAAACTCTGAACTATACACTTTGATTTGATTAAAAAAAATTCTTGTTTCACCTAGGAAAACAAGTTCTGGATGAATTGACAATGCCAACTAGAATAATTAAGCATATTCCACATTAATAGGAGTACATTTATGTTTCTGCTTCACGAATATGATATTTTATGGGCATTTCTAATAATATCAAGCGTTATTCCTATCTTGGCATTTGTAATTTCAGGAGTTTTAGCCCCGGTTAGTAAAGGACCAGAGAAGCTCTCTAGTTATGAATCGGGCATAGAACCTATGGGAGACGCTTGGTTACAATTCCGAATCCGCTATTACATGTTTGCTCTAGTTTTTGTTGTTTTTGATGTTGAAACGGTCTTTCTTTATCCATGGGCAATGAGTTTCGATGTATTGGGTGTATCTGTATTTATCGAAGCTTTAATTTTCGTGCTTATCCCAATTGTGGGTTCAGTTTATGCATGGCGAAAGGGAGCGTTGGAATGGTCTTAACTGAGTATTCAGACAATAAAAAAAAAAAGGAAGGAAAAAATTACATTGAGACAGTTATGAATTTGATTGAGTTTCCGTTACTTGACCAAACAACCCCCAATTCAGTTATTTCAACTACATCGAATGATCTTTCGAATTGGTCAAGACTCTCCAGTTTATGGCCGCTTCTATATGGTACCAGCTGCTGTTTCATTGAATTTGCTTCATTAATAGGCTCGCGATTCGACTTTGATCGTTATGGGTTGGTACCAAGATCAAGTCCTAGGCAAGCGGACCTAATTTTAACAGCCGGCACAGTCACAATGAAAATGGCTCCCTCTTTAGTGAGATTATATGAGCAAATGCCTGAACCAAAATACGTCATTGCTATGGGAGCCTGTACTATTACAGGAGGGATGTTCAGTACT